TCCAAGAATTCTTGGTATACATTTGTTCCAACTCTCAACCCTCTTTTCTAGATTCAGGGATATTGAATCAATCGAACGCACTTCTAAGACCTGTTCTACTTTTGGAAGACCCTGTGTTATATCACCAGATCTCGATTTTTCATATATAAATGTAACTAATGTATCTCCTTCGTAAAGGGTTTCCCCATAATGGCCATGAACAGTTGCTCCGGGGGTGGCCAAATAAGGCTTAGCTGATCGTATCACTATCGAGTCAACTTGAACAAGTATAACTTGACCCGATTTGAGGGGCGGTCCATTTTTGGCTATACATACATTTTCACAAATAAACTGTCCAAGACTAATTATTTTAGATGTCTCTGCACAATAATTGTGATGGAGAAAAAACCAATTCAAATTGAATGGATTTAAAATAATGTTACGGCATGGATCGGAATTATAAATTTTTCCATTTTCATCCATTAAATAATATTTTAATTTAATCACTGGAAAAGTCTGTTTTAAATTGTCAAGTTGCAAATATTTAGTTACTAAGATCTGATTATGAGTTATTAAATGGTAAGATGAATAAAAATTCTCAATTGGAAGGCATGTTCCTAAAGGGCCCAATGAATTCCTAATTGGAATTAGGGGATCCTTTTTAATTGATTCTTTTATCACACTGTGATATTTTACATCTTTGAATGGCTCCATTCGAGAACAATTGGCTGCTGACAAAATTATCAACGACTGACATTCCTTATTTCTATTCAACAACGTATGAATAGTTCCTTGAGGTTGGTTAAGAGATTGTTGAATTTTTGCCTTGGAATAGGAATAAATGGCAGAAAAGGGGTTGATATTGGTACAATCTGATCCATTATCAGAGAGCAATCCTGACCCCGACGGATCATTCCTTTTTCCGATATACGAAATAGGGGATTTCACTAAGTTGATTCTTAGGAAATGTCGAATCAAACCATTTGTCCTTATTTCAACAAAAGAAGCACGGGCTTCTTCGCAAGAAGAACTTTTTTTGTCTTGGTTCCAATTCAATACTAAACAAGTCCGAACTAATTGAATACTTGTGTCAGAAATTCCTCGAATCGGTTTGCCATTTCCATAAAGGATATAATTGACAATTCGAAGTTGCACATTATCCCTTTCCTGCAATGGATCCGGTGGAAAAAGGGTTCCTAAATTTATACCGTCCGTTATTTCATATGTGACGACAGGTCGAACTAAAACAAAAAACCTTTTCTTACTAGGTGTAATTCGTTGGACATAGATCCAATTTTTAACTTTTTTGTATTCCTTGGAATTTCTTTTTCCTGTTCCTGGTGGTATCAAAACGCCGGTATGTCTGGATATCTTATCCGTCTCTCCAGGAAAATGGATATCTCCAGAAAAGATTTTCAGTTCAATTCGTTTTTTTTTTCTCTCCACCCGGACCAACCCACCGACTCGGCTTCTTAGATTTAAGGTGATTTGTGTATCGACCCCAACGATACTATTGTTCCGTACCATTATGGAAGAAGATCCGGGCAAGATATGCACCTCTTCAGGAATGAAAAAAAATCGATCTACTTTCATTTGGTATTTTGGCCTAAATTCCTTGACTCCTCGATACTCAATCAAATCCTCTTTTTTGATGACTGAATGCGTTTCTATAGTCCCATATTTAATAATGCCCGAACTCTTTCTTCTGTATCGAGGATCATCGAAATAAGCAAGAATACTATTTCGACGGAAAATACCATTTACGGGGATTTCAATCGAGATACCTGAACAGGGCATTAGTTCATTCTCGAGTTCTTGAATCGAGTGTAGTGGAATGATGAATTTATTTCTTCGCCTTTTTGACAATAAATCAGAATTCCCGTGAAGAATAGGCGAATATACGAGATTATACTGACCAGTACATATGATTCGATTAAGGTCTGAATAATCAGGAATCCTATCTTCTTTTTGACCATAAAAATCCGAACTAAACAATTTCTGCCTCGCCTGATCATTGGTTACTGAGAGGTTAGAAGTATATCTTCGCTTGCCAGAAAGAGAATGCGCATTCATTTGATCCTGATCCTTGTGGATCGAAAGGTAGACTAGACTGGACCTGCACGGCCCTCCTAATAATATCCATAAATGACTTGTTTTTGGTAATAGATGAACATTACCATATGTAAATTCGGGTGCATGATAGACATCGGTACTCCAGTGCATTTCTCCGTCTGAATCAGAATAAATATGTTTTCGAACCTTCTCTTTAAAATTCAAAGTGGATATTCCTGCGCGAATCTCAGCAATTACTTGTTCTGATTCTACATATTGATCGTTTTGAACTAAAAGCAAACTTTTGGGTGGAATATTCACATTATGTAGAATATCTTCACTCTCAATAGTTACATACAAGTCTATAGAACATAGAAAGGCGGGATGCCCATGACGTGTACGTGTCGGATGAACCAAGTCCTCATTGAATTTTATTTTTCCATTAGATGGGGCTCGCACATGTTCTGCA